GCCTTTTTACTTATCATATACGTCAAAACAGTCAGCCAAAATGATTAATTTAAATGAAACTTGAATTATTCATTTTTATCAATGATTGAATAAATGAAAGGGTTTAAAACTATATTTAAGTCTTAAATGAAATGTGGAATCAGAAGTATCTGAGATAGTGTGGTAGAAAGAGCTATATATAGCTCTTTCTACCACACTATACAATTGAGTATTGTAGAATATCTCATATTCATTCATATTATTAGTACATAAAACATAAAAAATAAAGTATACAGAAAGAAGCTCTCTCTTATATAGATCAATTGACAATAGATATCTAAGTAATAATATATATTAGATGTACATCAAAATGAAATAGCACTCAAATTTTCTATTTTTTCTCTACATCCATTTGTATGCATTTTGATAAATCCAAAAGAATTGCAAGCCCAACTGCTTGAATTCCTGATTTTTTATATCTCTTCTTATACTTATGGATATGATATGGATCCGGGGCCCATCAAAAGGATTAATGTAGGAATAATAGTACGGTCATATACTATATACCATCTAAATATCATATCATATATTCTTATTATAGAATTTCAAATTCTATAAATCTAATACTATCTAATACTAATATATCTAAGAAAGAATATATATATATAAAATATAAACTAAAGCAAACCAAGTTTTTTGAAGCTTTTGCAAAACGATCGCAATTGATACAAGTAGATTTTTCAATCAAGTACTAAATTAGTAATATTCCTAGCTCTAAAGCCCACTCCTTCCCCATACTACAAGTGAAAGAGAAAATGTAAACACTACCATTAAAGCAGCCCAAGCGAGACTTACTATATCCATACAAATGATGTCCCTATTTCTATTAAATGAAGAAATTATTCTAATATTGATTCATAATCATAGTAGAATCAATGGTGCAGAGTTGAAATAGTATTCTTACTTCTGGCTCTTTATGAAACAATTTCATGAATCCACTCATAAAAAGTTTCTAGATTTCTTATTCAATATAATTCTATTGAAATAGAAAGAATTGAAAAAAAAAAAAGAAAATAGAATAAGAAAAAATAAAATATACAAATAGAAAGAAGAGCCATCCAACCATTCTGATTAAATTTAGGAGCAGTACTCAGAGCCTCTAGTGAGTCTGGATACAAAGTATCTTCAGTTCTTTGCCACAATTATGAAATGAATTGACCATCAGCCTATCTAATCTAATTTCATCGCAAAAAGAGTGAGTAGACACTACTTCAATATTAAGAAAGCTCTAGTGTAAAATAATAAATTTGATTCAATTTAGAATAGCCTCAATCAATCATTAATAAGATTGGGTTGCTTCATATTTATGGGTACCTTTTTGAGCCACACTCAAAATCCATATACGGATTCTAAAAATCAAGTATCGACAGACCTAGCCCTTGCCTATGCTTTTGCGGGGCAATAATTCGTCAAGTTCGATCAATTTGATCAACAGGATTAATAAATTTCAAGTATTTTTTGTTGATCAGGCGACACCCAGATTCGAACTGGGGATAAAGGATTTGCAGTCCCCCGCCTTACCACTTGGCCATGCTGCCAAATTCCATCCAAAATGGATAAAGAAAGAGATTCTATAGAATTAGACTTATTTCTAGAATTCTATTTATTATTATTATATTTCTATTTCTCTCCTCATTTTGTTTTGATTTGAATTTTTCACTTTCTTAATTTCTTTTATTTTTGAATCTTGAATCCCATTGTACTTATCCTTTTCCAAAAAAGAATTCTTTTTATTGGATCCTGTTTCTATTCTTTTCTTCAATTGATTTTATCTCAAAGCATGCGTCGCTTAAAAACTTACCTTCTCTTTTCACTTTTCTATAGATTCAATAGATCTATAGAAAAGTGAAAAGATTTGTGGCCCCGGTCACAGACTGTAAAACGCAGGGCAATTTAGAATAATTAACTCTTTCTTTACTTCATTAACTATTTACTTATTACTCTTTTACTCTTACTTACTTTTCTTACTTTGAATTAGCGAACAGCTCTTAATTTTGTATCTCCTTTTGTATTACCTTAATGGATGCAAAATTCAATTGATTTACGACTAATCATTATCAATTCAAATTATAAGAAAATATATGTGTATATGTAAACCCCAGAACAGTGTAAACTCAGAATAATAGAGTGCGACCTAACCTATGTTGCATTAAGTTCAATTATGATAAAAGATGTGATATACGGATAGCTAAATAGCTATATCGGCATGTACTTTCTAAAGATTACTCCTATGACTATATACGTAATACGTACGCAATCCCATTGTATTTTAAGAATTCTACTACAAAAAAAGATTTGTGAATTCCTTTTTGAACATTTGATTGCGTGTGCTAAAAAAAAAGAAACTCTATGCTTGCTGTTCCAGACTCTTCTGTTTTATCTCATTTCATAGAGAACAGATTGAATCTTCAATTCATTGAATTTTTATTTTTTTGTACCCCGATCATAATATCATAATAAAAGAATTTGGTATAAATTGGAGAAATTTTGATATCCGATAAAAGACTCCATCAGCCTAAGTGACAGAATTTTTCCCAGGAATGCTTTATCAATTTCCATTTCTTTCTATTTATACCTGGCTCAAGTTCAAATTTGAACTTGCATCAAAAATGCCTCCATTTCTCTGTCTTGTTTCCGTTCATACGTATGATATATATGGATGGAGTTGACTAAAATTTTATGTGATTCAGTAAACAGAATATCCATTCCATCATTGCTAGATCGATTGGTAGGGTTCAATGAATAGTGAGCCAAGCCAATAATGGGATTTTTTCAATAAAGAAAAGAGGAAACTTCAGATTAAGATGATCCAAAATGGAAATGAGGGAATGTCCACAATACCTGGATTTAGTCAGATACGATTTGAGGAATTTTGTAGGTTCATTAATCAGGGCTTGACGGAAGAATTTCTGTCTATACCAGTACTATAATATCGGATTGGGGGGGAAGGTCAGAATTAGAAATTGATAGAAAAGCAAGGATATGGGCCCATGTAAGTAGAAAACAAAAAATATCTATACTCATTGGATCATTAGCTATTCATGTGAAGGTTGTTTACTGGGGATCTATAGAGAGTCCTTTTTATGAATTATCTGAGAGATCAAAAGAGGCACAGATGATTTATTTATCACCAAATAGAGATGAATATTATATGGTAGCAGCAGGAAATTCTTTGGCCTTGAATCGGGGTATTCAAGAACAACAGGTTGTTTCAGCTTGATATCGTCAAGAATTCCTGACTATTGCATGGGAAGAAATTCATCTTAGAAGTATTTTCCCCCTCCAATATTTTTCTATTGGAGCTTCCCTCATTCCTTTTATCGAGCATAATGATGCGAATCAAGCTTTAATGAGTTCTAATATGCAGCGCCAAGCAGTTCCCTTTTCTCGGTCCGAGAAGTGCATTGTTGGAACTGGGTTGGAAGGCCAAACGGCTCTAGATTCGAGGATTTCAGCTATAGCTGAACGCAAGGGAAAAATCATTTATACCGGTACTCAAAAGATCCTTTTCTCAAGTAATGGGGATACTCTAAGTATTCCATTAGTTATGTATCAACGTTCCAACAAAAATACTTGTATGCATCAAAAAACTCAGGTTCAGCGGGGTAAATACATTAAAAAGGGACAGATTCTAGCGGGCGGTGCGGCTACAGCTGGCGGTGAACTCACTTTAGGAAAAAATGTATTAGTAGCTTATATGCCATGGGAAGGTTACAATTTTGAAGACGCAGTACTAATTAGCGAACGTCTGGTCTATGAAGATATTTATACTTATTTTCACATCTGGAAATATGAAATTCAGACTCATGTAACAAGCCAAGGTCCTGAAAGAATCACTAAAGAGATCCCGCATTTAGAGGCTCGTTTACTCCGAAATTTAGACAGAAATGGAATTGTGATGCTGGGATCTTGGATAGAAACGGGCGATATCTTAGTAGGTAAATTAACACCTCAGGCAGCGAGTGAATCGTCATATGCCCCGGAGGATAGATTATTACGAACTATACTGGGCATTCAGGTATCCACTTCAAAAGAAACTTCTCTAAGACTACCTATAGGGGGAAGGGGTCGAGTTATTGATGTGAGATGGATCAATAGAAAGGGGGTTTCCAATTATAATACAGAAAAGATTCGTGTATATATTTCACAGAAACGTGAAATCAAAGTAGGTGATAAAGTAGCTGGAAGGCATGGGAATAAGGGTATAATTTCTAAGATTTTGTCTAGACAAGGTATGCCCTATTTGCAAGATGGAACGCCTGTTGATATGGTATTCAATCCATTAGGAGTCCCCTCACGAATGAATGTGGGACAGATATTTACTCAGGTTAGCGGGGGATTTGCTAAAGAAACATTATAGAATAGGACCCTTTGATGAGAGATATGAGCAAGAGGCCTCAAGAAAACTAGTGTTTTCTGAATTATATGAAGTCAGTAATAAAACAAGAAATCCATGGGTATTTGAACCCGAATATCCGGGAAAAAGCAGAATATTTGATGGAAGAACAGAAGATCTTTTTGAACAACCTGTTCTAATAGGAAAGTCTTATATCCTAAAATTAATTCATCAAGTTGATGATAAAATCCATGGACGTTCCAGTGGGCATTATGCACTTGTTACACAACAACCCCTTAGAGGGAGGGCAAAACAAGGGGGACAAAGAGTAGGAGAAATGGAAGTTTGGGCTCTAGAGGGATTTGGTGTTGCTCATATTTTACAAGAGATGCTTACTTATAAATCTGATCATATTAGAGCTCGTCAAGAAGTACTTGGTGCTACGATTATCGGAGCAACAGTACCTAACCAAGAAGGTGCTCCAGAATCTTTTTGATTGCTCGTTCGAGAACTACGATCTTTGTCCCTGGAACTGAATCATTTCCTTGTATCTGAAAAAAACTTCCAGATGGATAGGAAGGAAGCTTGATCTAAATGAATCAGAATTTCTATTCTATGATCGACCAGTATAAACATCAACAACTTCGAATTGGACCAGTTTCCCCTCAACAAATCAGGGCTTGGGCAAAAAAAATTCTACCCAATGGAGAGATAGTTGGAGAGGTGACAAAACCCTATACTTTTCATTATAAAACTAATAAACCGGAGAAGGATGGATTGTTTTGTGAAATAATTTTTGGACCTATAAAAAGTGGGATTTGTGCTTGTGGAAATTACCGAGGAATTGGGACTGAAAAAAAAAGATCCAAAATTTTGTGAAGAATGCAGGGTGAAATTTGTTGATTCTCGGATACGAAGGTACAAAATGGGATACATCAAACTGACATGTCCAGTGACTCATGTGTGGTATTTGAAACGTCTTCCTAGTTATATTGCGAATCTTTTAGATAAGCCCCTTAGGGAATTAGAGGCCTAGTCTATTGCGATGTGTGATTTGATCGAAATCTTCATTGAACATATTTTGATTGAGAAACTGTCATCCCATTTAATCTGATTGGAATGCCTCCGGCTCTGACATGTATCTTGGGAAGAGTAACATGAAGCTCAGAACTTATTGGCAGAAACGAATCCATTTAGATAGTCCAGTCCTTTGTGGCTCCGGTGGAGACTAGATCAATGCGTCGTTGGCTCAAGAGAAGTTCCCATCGAAGTTCGATATGAATCTTTTGGTAATTATGTAATTATTTTGGTAATTATGTAATTATAATAATTATAATGAGATTTATAAGCACTATCAAATAATAGGAAGTGTAAAAAGAGAAATTCATTGTATATACATTCGAACTACTGTTGGTCATCTTTCTTTTTATCGAGAAATAGAAGAAGCCATACAGGGGTTTTGGCGGGCCTACTCATAGGCTATCTAACTCATGCTCTATATAAAAACTAAGAAATTATATTAGTGATGCCCATACTCGTGGGAATCCAAGTCTCTCCAATCTCACCGGTATCATAATTTATGAATTTCTGTGTGAATCAAGATTGAGGAAAGGAAGTCTTCAAATCATTGACTTAGGTCCATTGTGGAATCTTACTCATCAGAATATGGAGGTCCTTATGACAGAACGGACCAATCTGGTCTTTCACAATAAGGTGATAGATGGAACTGCTATGAAACGACTTATTAGCAGATTAATAGATTATTTTGGAATGGCATATACATCAAATATCCTGGATCAAGTGAAGACTTTTGGTTTCCAGCGAGCCACTGCTACATCTATTTCATTAGGAATTGATGATCTTTTAACAATACCTTCTAAGGGATGGTTAGTTCAAGACGCTGAACAACAAAGTTTTATTTTAGTTCAAAATGATCAATATGTAGAATCAGAACAAGTGATTGCCGAGATTCGTGCCGGAATGTCCACTTTTCATTTTAAAGAGAGGGTTCAAAAACATATTTATTCTGAGTCAGAAGGATAAATGCACTGGAGTACTGATGACTATCATGCGCTCTAATATCCATATAGTAATGTTCATCTATTACCAAAAACAAGTCATTTATGGATATTAGCAGGAGGTCTATGCAGATCCAATATAGCGTCTTTTTCACTCCACAAGGATCAAGATCAAATGAATGCTAATTCTTTTTCTCTCGAAGAAAGATATATCTTTGATCTCTCACTTACTAATGATCAAGTAAGACATAAATTGTTGGATACTTTTGGTAAAAAAAAAATAGGGAAATTCTTGACTATTCAAAATCTTATCGAATCATACCCAAGGGTCATTGGAATCTCAAAGAGCCTTCTACTTATATTCGTCAAGAAAATCCCTTGGCAAAAAAGCGAAGAAATAGATTCGTGATTCCCTTACAATATGATTAAGAACAAGAAAATAAACTAATACCTTGTTTTGGTATTTTGATTAAAATACCTAGAAATGGTATTTTACGTAGAAATAGTATTCTTGCTTATTTTGATGATCCGCGATACGGAAGAAGCAGTTCGGGAATTACTAAATATGGGATTGTTGAAGTAGATCAAATCGTAAAAAAAGAGGATTTGATTGAGTATCAAGGAACAAAAGAATTTCGTCCAAAATACCAAATGCAAATGAAAGTAAATCGATTCTTTTTCATTCCCGAGGAAGTGCATATCTTACCTGGATCTTCGCTCATAACGGTCCGGAACAATAGTATCATTGGAGTAGATACACGACTTGCTTTAAATAGAAATACAAGAAGTCAAGTAGGTGGATTAGTCCGAGTGGAGAGAAAAAAAAAAGAGTATGGAATTGAGAATATTTTCTGGAGATATTCATTTTTCTGGAGAGGTGGATAAAATATCTAGGCACAGTGGCATTTTGATACCACCAGGAATGGGAAAAAAATTCTAAAGGATTAAAAAAATTGAAAAATTGGATCTATGTCCAACGCATTGCATCTACCAAAAAAAAGTATTTTGTTTTGGTTCGGCCCGTAATCACATATGAAATAGCTGATGGAATAAATTTAGCAAGATTTTTCTCTCAGGATCTCTTGCAAGAAAAAGATAATGTCCAACTTCGAATTGTCAATTATATACTTTATGGAAATGACAAGTCAATTCGAGGAATTTCTTACACAAGTATTCGATTAGTTTGGGCTTGCTTAGTATTAACTTTGGACCAAGAAAAAAAGAGTTCAATAGAATAGGCTCATGCTTCTTTTATTGAAATAAGGGCAAATGATCTGCTTCGTGATTTCATCCGAATTGAGTTAGTAAAGCCCACTATTTCGTATACCGAAAAAAGGTATGATATGGCAGGTTCAAGATTGATCTCCAATAATGAATTAGATCGTATTCTTAGAAATCCTTTTGATTCCAAGGTGAAGATTTGATCATTTCCCCAACATCAGGGAACTCTTGGTATATTGTTGAATCGAAATAAGGAATGCCAATCTTTCATAATTTTGTCATCATCCAATTGTTCTCGAATTGGCTCCTTAAATGCTTCGAGATATAATAATGCGACAAAGGAATTGGATCCCATGACTCTAATTAGGGATTTGTTGGGTCCTTTAGGTACTATTGTGCCTAAAATAGTAAATTTTCGTTCATCTTACTATTTAAGAACTTATGATCAAGTCTTTTTAAAGAAATATTTTTTACTTGGAAATTTTCAACAGACTTTCCAAGTGCTTCAAGTACTTCTATTTCAATACTGTTTCCTAGATGAAAATAGTAGGATTTATAATCCCGATCCATACAGTAACATCGTTTGGAATTAATTCCGTTTAAATTGGTATTATCTCCATCATGATTTTTGTGAAGAGGCATGGACAATAATTAGCCTCGGACAATTTCTTTGTGAAAATGTATGTCTATTGAAATACGGATCACGCATAAAAAAATCTGGTCAAATTTTCATTGTTAATGTTGACTCTTTAGTTATAAGATCAGCTAAGCCCTATTTGGTCACTTCAGGAGCAACTGTCCATGGCCATTATGGGGAAACCTTTTATGAAGGAGATACATTAATTACATTTATATATGAAAAATCGAGATCAGGTGACATAACACAAGGTCTTCCAAAAGTGGAACAAATCTTATAAGTTCGTTCGATTGATTCAATATTGATGAGCCTCAAAAGAAGAGTTGAAGGTTGGGACGAACGTATCCGAAGGATTCTTGGGATCCCCTGGGGATTCTTGATTGGAGCTGAACTAACCATAGCCAAAAGTCGTATTTCTTTGGTTAATAAGATCCAAAAGGTTTATCGATCCCAGGGGGTACAGATCCATAATAGACATTTAGAGATTATTGTACGTCAAGTAACATCAAGAGTTTTGGTTTCAGAAGAGGAAATGTCTAATGTTTTTTTACCTGGGGAATTCATTGGATTGTTGCGAGCAGAGCGAGCAGGGCGCGTTTTGGACGAAGCAATCTGTTATCGGACAATCTTATTGGGAATAACGAAGTCATCTCTGAATAATAAAAGTTTAATATCCAAAGCAAGTTTTCAAGAAACTGCTCAAGTTTTAGCAAAAGCTGCTCTACGAGGTTGTATTGATTGGTTGAAAGGCCTGAAAGAGAACGTTGTTCTGGGGGGGATTATACCGGTTGGTACCAGATTCAACAAATTAGTACATCGTTCAAAGCAAGACAAAAACATTTATTTGAAAATCAAAAGGAATAATATATTTGAGTTGGAAATGAGAAATATTTTGTTACACCATAGAGAATTATTTTGTTCCTGTGCCCCAAACACTTTCCATGAGACATCAGACCAATCGTTTACGTAATGTAATTTACTAATTCCTAACAAGAGGTTCATTATTTTTACTTTAACTCTCTGGTCTGATTCTGGATTTCGTAATCAATGAAATAGAAATTAAAGAATGAAATTCATGGTTTGGGTCGTAGATCAATGTTCAATCCTGGTAGAAGGTTCCGTCGGAACAATTATTTATTTCACAGGGTACTGAATCTCTTTGAAAAAAAAAAGATAAAGTGTGGAAAAATGGGAAGACGATATTGGAACATCAATTTGGAAGAAATGATGGAAGCGGGAGTTCATTTTGGTCATGGTACTAATAAATGGAATCCTAGAATGGCTCCTTACATTTCTGCAAAGCGTAAAGGTATTCATATTACAAATCTTACTATAACTGCTCGTTTTTTATCAGAAGCCTGCAATTTAGTTTTTGATGCAGCAAGTAGGGGAAAAGAATTCTTAATCGTTGGCACCAAAAAGAAAGCAGCGGATTTAGTAGCATCAGCAGCAATAAGGGCTCGATGTCATTATGTTAATAAAAAATGGCTTGGTGGTATGTTAACGAATTGGTCTACTACAGAAACAAGGCTTCAGAAGTTCAGGGACTTAAGAGCAGAACAAAAGATAGGGAAACTCAATCGTCTTCCCAAAGGAGATGCAGCAATGTTGAAGAGAAAGTTATCTACCTTGCAAGCATATTTGGATGGGATCAAATATATGACGGGATTGCCCGATATTGTAATTATCGTTGATCAGCAAGAAGAATATATGGTTCTTCAAGAATGTGTAATTTTGGGTATTCCGGCAATTTGTTTAATCGATACAAATTGTGACCCAGATCTTGCAGATATTTCTATTCCGTCCAACGATGATGCTATAGCTTCGATTCGATTGATTTTTACCAAATTAGTATCTGCAATTTGTGAGGGCCGTTCTAGTTATATAAAAAAATGATTGGTATTTTTTTTATGTTATTTATCGGTATCCAAAAGATACGATTTCTAACTTAAATTCATGAATAAACATAGATGAATTGAGAAAGAGATGGTTGAATCAAAATAATTACTTTTTTGAAGTTTGACTTCTGTTAGAGGACAATATGAATGTTATACCATGTTCCGTTAAAACACTCAAAGGGTTATATGATATGTCAGGTGTAGAAGTAGGCCAACATTTATATTGGCAAATAGGAGGTTTACAAATACATGCCCAAGTACTTATCACTTCTTGGGTTGTAATTGCTATCTTATTAGGTTCAATCATCATAGCTGTTCGGAATCCACAAACCATTCCGACTAATGGTCAGAATTTCTTCGAATATGTCCTTGAATTTATTCAAGACTTGAGCAAAAATCAGATTGGAGAGGAGTATGGTCCTTGGGTTCCTTTTATAGGAACGATGTTCCTATTTATTTTTGTTTCTAACTGGTCAGGTGCTCTTTTACCTTGGAAAATCATAAAGTTATCTCATGGGGAGTTAGCTGCGCCCACAAATGATATAAATACTACTGTTGCTTTAGCTTTACCCACGTCAGTGGCATATTTCTATGCAGGTCTTAGAAAAAAAGGATTGGGATATTTTGGTAAATACATTCAACCAACTCCAATACTTTTACCAATTAATATTCTAGAGGATTTCACAAAACCTTTATCTCTTAGTTTTCGACTTTTCGGGAATATATTGGCTGATGAATTAGTGGTTGTTGTTCTTGTTTCTTTAGTACCTTCAGTAGTTCCTATACCTGTAATGTTTCTTGGATTATTTACAAGTGGTATTCAAGCTCTTATTTTTGCAACTTTGACTGCGGCTTATATAGGTGAATCCATGGAGAGTCATCATTAACTCATAGTCTTTTTTGAAGCTTATCCCAATTCAAGCAATGCGGGGGTTTCGATATAATTAACTGGGTTGGAGAAGAAGATGCAAATAGCTACATGTATGTATATATGAAGAAAGGTAGATGATATTGCATAATTTGGAAGAGAAAGAAGGGTTGAGGATATTACTACATATATGTATATGTAATACTTATGAGTATCAATCCTTGTGTATGTTTCTAAGAATGGTTACAGAATATGATTTCATAGAATAAAAAGTAAAAAGTGCAGGTGATTTACGTTATGGAAGAATAAAAATGGAAGAATAAAAGTATATGTTATTTACTAGTGAGATAGTAATTACCCCTATCTCTTTTTTTTATAGCCCACTGCATTTAGATGGATTCCCATATTAGTCCTTTTTATATTTTGTCTGTTATTGTGAATTGAATGAAATAGAAATAATAGAATAGTTTCTAAACAAGAAAACGCAATGACTAAAACCGTATACATATCTATTTACATAAGGTAGAAAGGAAAAACGGTATATCAAAGTAGTTCTGACAATTCAGTAATATTCTGAATTCCATTTGGAGCTTTTAGCTACTTTGACCCGATATATTTTAGTGAAAAAGATCAAAAAATAAAAAAAAAATGTAGTAAAAGTAAAGTAAATAATAAAAGTCGAAGTAGAAAAAGAAGTAGATTAAGTACTCATTTATTGGTTGGTTGTATCATTAACCATTTCTTTTTTTGGTGCGAGGAATTTACTATGAATCCACTTATTTCTGCTGCTTCCGTTATTGCTGCTGGATTGGCTGTAGGGCTTGCTTCTATCGGACCTGGGGTTGGTCAGGGTACTGCTGCGGGACAAGCCGTAGAAGGTATTGCGAGACAACCAGAAGCAGAGGGAAAAATACGAGGTACTTTATTGCTTAGTCTGGCTTTTATGGAAGCTTTAACAATTTATGGGCTGGTCGTGGCATTAGCTATTTTATTTGCAAATCCTTTTGTTTAATGTTTCATTTCATCGTAGAATAAAAATGTAAAAAAAAAAAAAATAAGAATAAAAACATAACCATAACTAAGAAATTTGAGAATTCTCAAATTCCATTAAGAATAATAAGTGGAGTGATACAAAAAGAACTCTGTTCTTTGTTAGTCCTATCTATAAGGGGAGAGCATATGAAAAATATAACCAATTCTTTTGTTTCCGTGGGGCACTGGCCATCCGCTGGGAGTTTCAAGTTTAATACCAATATTTTAGCAACAAATCCAATAAATCTAAGCGTAGTGCTGGGTGTATTGATTTTTTTTGGAAAGGGAGTGTGTGCGAGTTGTGTATTTCAAGAATAGGTTGGATTTAACCGGCTGCACTTTCTTTATATTTATGTATTCTTTTTATAGCAGAAATAGAAACAAAAGGTGCAAAATCTCGACGAATTACTTCGGAATTAGATTTCATTCAGAAATCATCATATGTAAGAAC